GTAATTTGTTTGTTCGTTGCTTGTTGGGGGGTGGGGGGTATAGGTATTGGAGTGGGGGTGGTAGGTGTGTTTAAACAGGGTGGTAAAATTTAAGTAAATGAACAGTGAAAAATTTAAGAAAGGATTGGGTATTTGGAGCAAAATGGTTAAGTGTGGGTGGTTAAAACAACGAACAGTTAAAAGAAAAGAATGGTTGATGTTTTTAAACGAAGATGCTTAGTGTAATGATTCATAAATTGAGTGGTAAAGTTTGTTTGTTTGTAAGTGTTTGTAAGTGTTTGTTAGTGTTTGTTAAGGTGAGGGTTGATTGATTGGAATTTTCCAGGTTCGTTTAAAATCAATTGGAGATTAAGTGGTAGTGTTAAAAAGAGAAGAAAAGTGAAGAATTATGTCCAGCAACCATTAACTAAATAGCCTTATAGTAGAGAGTTTGCGGGGATTCCATAACCAGGTGCAAAGCAAAGTGCATCAGGGTAAAGATGAGACCGAAATATACTCCAACCGTCGCATTAAATAACCCCTGAGTTTCAAACCGAATGCCAGAAATGAGAGACAGTGTCCAACAACCGTTAATTAAAGGACATTACTGGAAAGAGAGGTAAAGCGGGCATAACCGAATGGGGGAGCAAGTGCATCAGTGCGAAAATGAGACGAACCCACACCTGAAACCGTATCATTAATTTATTCTTGAAGGCCAAAAAAGGGCTCGCTATGGATTGTATGTCCATGTCAACCAATTGAGTACCCGTTGCACTGGAGATGTAGAGTGAGTTGACCCCAAAAAAAAGAACCAACAGCCTGGAGACACTTGAGATGTCGCGATTACGAGGGAGGGAGTACACAGATAGCGAACCAGATGACTCTGTGAAGGGGAACGTGGGGTGAGTGAACCGATTTATGTGCCTGACCGAGGAACCAGAGGCGCAAAAGCGCAAGTAGGGTAAGGGTGTAGGGGGAAAGAAAGGACCTGACGCTAGGAACGGCAAACCTTACTTACACCGGGTTGATGATCTCTCGTGAGTAGCCAGACTAATAAATAACCAGGCCCCCTGGAAGCTAGTCTTACGGGATAAGACTCTGCTCGAGCCAGTTATGGGCGGCGGCCGATAAGCTCCTATACTAGAGCACTTCCGTATACCAGAACTATCTATTTAAAGAAACCCAAAGCATGGACTAGAGCATTAAGTTCCCATACTTAAGCACTGCCGTATACTGTACCAGTAAAGTTTAAAGAACCAAAGCTTAACCTAAGGCATAAAGCTTGACTATCCTCAGTAATGAAGTATTCAACCCCTGAAACATAGCTGAACTTAGACCAATACTAATCTACTAGTACAATACATGTCATTAGAACATGGATTATCCAACCCCGAACAATTCAATACAATGCATGAAGCACAAGTACTTAATGCACGGTATACATAGTCTGGATAGACTAACATTATTAGCGACCCCATAGCTGTGGGGGGGTAGGGGGGGCTACCTCTATGGGGGTTTTTGTAGTTGAGATAGCAACGATGGTTTTTCAGGCCATAGGTCTTGGTTGAATCCAAGCAAGAACTTTATGATATATTTTCTGGTATTTTTAGGGGTTGGTTTTATTTTGGCGTCTTTGTTGGTGGCATCTAATCCTTCCCCTCATTATGGGGTTGTTGGGTTAGTTTTTGGGTCTGTTGTAGGGTGTGGGTGGTTGGTGAGTTTGGGGGCTTCTTTTGTGTCCTTGGTGCTTTTTATGGTGTATTTAGGTGGGATGTTGGTGGTTTTTGTGTATTCTGTTTCGTTAGCGGCCGATCCGTTTCCTCAGGCTTGGGGGGGCTGATATGTTGTGGGGTATGTTTTGGGGTTTGTACCTGTTGGTGTAGGGCTTGTTGTTTGGGGTTGGGGCGGGGGGCTTAAGGCGGATACTGTTGATAGTGTTGGGATGTTTGTTGCTCGGTTGGATTTTAGTGGGGTGGCTCTGTTTTACTCTTGTGGGGGGGGTGTGTTTTTGGTGGCTGGTTGGGGGTTACTGTTGACCTTGTTTGTTGTGTTAGAGCTTGTGCGAGGTTTGTCTCGGGGGGTCATTCGGGCAGTTTAGGGTCAGAGAATAGTTTAATGTAAAATGCCAGCTTTGGGAGTTGGTGATGGAGGTTTAGTCCTCTTTTTCTGATAGGAACTCTAAGAAGTGATAGCCTTCGTCTTTTGGTTTACAAGACCAATGTTTTTTGTAAACTATTAGAGTTTAGTTGAGTATTTTGTTTTCTAGGGAGGAGATAGTGGGGAATAGGATTAGGATGATGGTGAAGTAGGTTAGTGAAGCTAGCTGTCCGATGATAATGAAGGGGTGTTCTACTGGTTGGCTCCCGATTCATGTTAAAATAAGCAGGTTGGCGGCTAATGTTCAGAATAGGAGTTGGGACATGGGACGGAAGGTTATGGCTCGTTGCTTGGATTTGTGCAGTAGGGGGCTTAAGAATAGGATTAGTACGGAGGCGGCTAAGGCTAAGACGCCTCCTAGTTTGTTGGGGATTGAGCGGAGGATTGCGTATGCAAAGAGGAAGTATCATTCTGGTTTAATGTGTGGGGGGGTTACTAGTGGGTTTGCTGGTGTGAAATTTTCGGGGTCTCCTAGCAGGTTGGGGGAGAATAATGCTAGGGTGGTGAGTAGGAATAATATGATCGTGAACCCTAGTAGGTCTTTTAGGGAGAAGTAAGGGTGGAATGGGATTTTATCACAGTTTGAGGAAATGCCTAAGGGGTTGTTTGATCCTGATTCGTGTAGGAAGGTTAGGTGGATGAGGACTAGGCTGGTGATTATGAATGGAAGGAGGAAGTGTAGGGTGAAGAATCGGGTCAGGGTGGGGTTGTCTACGGAGAATCCGCCTCAGGCCCATTCTACAAGGGTGTGGCCGATATATGGGATGGCTGAGAATAGGTTTGTAATTACTGTAGCCCCCCAGAAGGACATTTGGCCTCATGGTAGGACGTAGCCAACGAAAGCCGTGGCTATGAGGGTGAGTAGGAGGATGATGCCCGTGTTTCAGGTTTCTTTGTACAAGTATGAACCGTAGTAAAGGCCGCGGGCAATGTGTAGGTAGATGCAGATGAAGAAGAATGAGGCACCGTTTGCGTGTAGGTTTCGAATTAATCAACCGTATTGTACGTTTCGGCATGTGTTAGCCACGGAGGAGAAGGCTAGGGTGGTGTCTGCGGTGTAGTGGGCAGCTAGGAGTAAGCCGGTTAGGATTTGTGTTGTTAGGCAGATTCCTAGGAGGGATCCGAAGTTTCATCAGGCTGAGATGTTTGAGGGGGTTGGTAGGTCAATTAGAGAGCTGTTTACTATTTTTAGGAGAGGGTGGTGTTTTCGTAGGTTGGGGGCCATTAAGGTTCGTGGGTTATAGTAGTATTAGGATGATTAGGGTGGATAATGCGGATGACCCTAGATAGGCCTTGATTAATCCTTTGTGGAGTGTGGTGGAGGTTTTAGTTGCCATGGWTTGTAGGTCGGCAAGCCCTTCTGGCCCTATTTTTTTATACCAGAATAGGTCGATTAGGTGGTTGGCAATTTTTTGTCCAGAGTTCAGTAGGGTTGTAGAGCTTGGTCGGTGGGTTAGGGGGTTGAAGTATCCTAGTGTTGTGGAGAAGTTTGAGTAGGGGTTTTGTTTGGGTTGGGTTAGGGTGTGGGTGGTGGCTGTGAGTTCTAGGGCGAGAATGATGCCTACGATAGTTACTAGAATAGCTGCGGCTTTTGTTAGCGGGGGCATTGTTATTGGTGGGGTTTGTGCGGGGGTTATGTAGGATGTGATTAATAGGCCGGCTATAATGCTTCCTAAAGCTAAGCGGGTGATTGGGTTGGTGATTTGTGGGTTGTTTTCGTTTATTGGGGTGATTGTTGGTATTCGGGTGAATTTTGTTTGTACTAGGAGGATTATTCGTAGGCTGTATGTGGCGGTGAAGGCCGTGGCAAGTAGTGTCAGAGTTAGTGCTCAGGCATTAAGGTGGGAGGTGTTTAGGTTTTCGATGATGAGGTCTTTTGAGAAGAATCCTGCTAGGAAGGGAGTTCCTATTAGTGCCAGGCTTCCGATTGTTAGGCAGGAGGTGGTTGTTGGGAGTATTTTTTGTAAGCCCCCCATTTTTCGGATGTCCTGTTCTCCATTTAAGTTGTGAATGATTGACCCTGAGCACAGGAATAGTATGGCTTTGAAGAAGGCATGGGTAGAGATGTGTAGGAAGGCCAGTTGTGGGAGATTTAGTCCGATGGTGACCATTATTAGCCCTAGTTGGCTGGATGTGGAGAAGGCAATGATTTTTTTAATGTCGTTTTGTATTAGGGCGCAGGTGGCAGCGAATAGTGTGGACATGGCACCTAGGCAGAGGCATAGTGCGAGAGCGGTCTTGTTGTGGGTAAGTAGGGGGTGGGTTCGGATTAGTAGGAAGATTCCGGCAACTACTATTGTACTTGAGTGTAGTAGGGCGGAGACTGGAGTGGGGCCCTCTATGGCGGCGGGTAATCATGGGTGGAGGCCAAATTGGGCTGATTTTCCTGTGGCAGCTAGGATGAGACCTAGTAGGGGGAGTGTTGGGGTTTTTGTGGGGGAGAATATTTGCTGTATTTCTCATGAGTTTAGGGTGAGGGCAAGTCATGCTATGCTTAGGATGAGCCCGATATCTCCGATTCGGTTGTAGAGCACGGCTTGTAGGGCAGCTGTGTTGGCTTCTGCTCGTCCATGTCATCAGCTGATGAGCAGGAAGGATATGATGCCTACTCCTTCTCATCCGATAAAGAGTATGAAGATGTTGTTGGCAGTGGTTAGTGCGAGCATTGCGATTAGGAAGGTTGTTAGGTAGGAGAAGAATTTTGTAATATGTGGGTCAGATGCTATGTAGTATGTTGAGAATTGTAAGATGGATCATGTTACGAATAGTGCGATGGGGAGGAACAGGAGGGAGTATTGATCTATTTTGAAGCTGAGAGGGATTTTGAAATTTATGATGAATTTTCATTCTCAGTGCGAGGTGATACTTTCTAGTCCTGAGTATGTGAATAATGTTATTGGTGCTAAGCTGATCAGGAAGGCAGTTTTGATGGTTAGGGTGATGGTTTTGGGGGAGTTTTTGAAGGTTTTTAGGAGGATGGGGAGGAGTGTGGGGGTTAGGGTGGTTGTTAGTGTGAGTAGAGTGAGGGTGTTGAGGAGTAGGGTTGTTTCCACTACTTTTACTTGGATTTGCACCAAGATGGGTGGTTCCTAAGACCAGTGGATTGCTGTTATCCTTTAAAAGTAAGGGGGCTGAGGCTTTAGACTCAGATACAGGAATTAGCAGTTCTTGTTGGTTGAACCTCCCCTCGGCAGGTAAGAAGGGTCTAACTTCTATTTTTAGGGTCACAGTCTAATGTTTGGTTTAAACTATACTTGCATGAGAGGGGTCCGGAGATTAGTTCAGGTTTTAGGATTAGGAGGAGTGTGGGGAGGAGGTGTAGGGCTATTAGTAGGTGTTCTCGTGTGGTGGAGTTTTGGAGTGTTGTGATGTGGGGGGGTAGAGTTCCTCGTTGGGTTGTTGTAAGCATAGATAGGGTGTATAAAGCGGTTAGTAAAGTAGCGGCTCCAGTTAGGATGATTGTTGGGGGGGATCAGTTGAATAGTGCAATTATGATGCTTAGTTCTGCTATTAGGTTTGTGGTGGGTGGTAGGGCCATGTTCGTTAGGTTGGCCAGTAGTCATCAGGTAGCTATTAGTGGGAGGAGTGGTTGTAGTCCTCGAGTTAGTAGGAGGATACGGCTGTGTGTACGTTCGTAGTTTGTATTGGCTAGACAAAAGAGTATTGAGGATGTTAAACCGTGGGAGATTATGAGGATTATAGCTCCTGAGAAGGATCAGTGGGTTTGGATCATGCATGCAGCAATGACTAAGCCCATGTGACTTACGGAGGAGTAGGCAATGAGGGATTTTAGGTCGATTTGGCGGAGACAGATTGAGCTAGTCATTAGGGCCCCTCATAGGGCGAGGGTGATGAGTGGGTAGTGGAGGAGGTTGTTTGTGGGGGGGCTCGTTAGGCAGGTAATGCGTATGATGCCGTATCCGCCAAGTTTGAGGAGGAGGGCGGCAAGTAGTATTGATCCTGCAATTGGGGCCTCTACGTGGGCTTTAGGTAATCATAGGTGGAGGCCATAGAGGGGTGCCTTTACTATAAAGGCCATGAGGAGGGCGATGTTTAGGAGGAGGGGGGATCAGGGTTTGGTTGGGGTGGGTTGCAGGGCATGTGGGTGGAGTTTTAGGGTGGGTAGGTGGAGGGTGCCCGTTTGTGAGTGAAGGTATAGGATTGCAATTAGGAGGGGGAGGGAACTGATGAGAGTGTAAAAGAGGAGGTAGATGCCCGCACTTAGGCGTTCTGGTTGGTTCCCTCATCGTGTGATCAGGATTAGTGTGGGGATTAGGGTTGCTTCGAAGGAGATGTAAAATATTATGAGTTCTGTAGTTGAGAAGGCTAGGATGATAAGGGGCTGTACTGCGGCTAGGGTTACTATGAAGATTTGTTTTCGTGTTGGTGGTTCGTGTTGCAGGTGGCTTTGGCTTGCTAGGATTATAAGGGGCGTGAGTCAGCAGGACAGGACTAGTAGTGGGGAGGATGTTTGGTCGATGCCTATGGATTGAGTGAGGTTTTTGTATGGGTAGTATGAGGGCACTAGTCACTGTAGGCTTAGGGAGGCGACTAGTAGGCTGTGTATTGTGGTGTTCGTCCATATGAATTTTTGGGGTGAGAGGAGAGTTGTTGGGAGCAGCATTAGGGTTGGTAGGATGATCTTTAGCATTGTAGAAGGTTTAGGTTTTGTAGGTAGTCGGAGCCGTGGGTTCGTGTGGAGGCCACTAGCACTGCTAGTCCTGTGCCTGCTTCACATGCGGAGAATGTTAGTATGAGGATTGGTATTAGGGAGGATGAGGGTGTTTGGTTTTCGATTGGTCATGTTGACAGGGCGACGTATATTGATAGTATTATGCTCTCTAGGCAGAGTAGGGCTGAAATGAGGTGTACGCGGTTGAAGGCTAGTCCTAGGCCACTTAGGGTGAATGCAGAGCAGAAGCTCAGGCGAAGGAACGACATGAAGAAAGTCATAGAGTAGACTATGGTTTGTTGAGTCGAAATCAACTGTCTTGTTTTTAGACTAACTCTCTTATTCTGCCCATTCTAGGCCTCCTTGGGTCCATTCGTACATTAGCCCTAGGGTTAGTAGGAGGATGATGGTAGAGGTTCAGGTTAGGGTGGTGGTTGGGTGTTTTAGTTGGGTGGCTCATGGTAGGGGAAGTAGGAGGGCGATTTCTAGGTCGAATAAGAGGAACAAGATGGCTACTGAGGAAGAATCGGATTGAGAATGGGAGTCGAGCAGATCCTAGTGGGTCGAACCCACACTCGTAGGGCGATAGTTTTTCTGAGTCTGGGGTTATTTGGGTGAGTCAGAAATTTAGTGTGGTCAGGGCTAGGCTGAGGAGGATAGAGGCTGTAAGTATAAATGTGATTATGTTTATTGCTCTTCTCTGGAGTTGTACCAGATTCTAGAGATTGGAAGTCTGTTGTAATGGATATACTAGAAGAGCAAGATCCTCATCAGTAGATGGTTATGTAGAGGAATAATCAGATGATGTCTACGAAGTGTCAGTATCAGGCTGCCGCTTCGAATCCAAAGTGGTGGCCTGGTGTGAAGTGGAATTTGGTTAGTCGTAGGAGACAGATTAGTAGGAAGGAGGATCCGATTATGACGTGGAGTCCGTGGAATCCTGTAGCTACGAAGAAGGTTGAGCCGTAGACGCTGTCAGCGATTGAGAAGGGTGCTTCATAGTATTCTGTTGCTTGTAGGATGGTGAAGTATAGGCCTAGTAGGATGGTGAGGGTTAGTGCTTGGATGGCTTGTTTTTGTCCACCTTCAGTGATGTTGTGGTGTGCTCAGGTAACGGTAACTCCAGAAGCCAGGAGGATTGCTGTGTTTAGTAGGGGAACGTCTAGGGGGTTTAGGGGTGTGATTCCGGTTGGGGGTCATTGGTTTCCTAGTTCTGGGGTAGGTGCTAAGCTGGAGTGGAAGAAGGCTCAGAAGAAGCCAAGAAAGAAGAATACTTCTGATGTGATGAAGAGGATTATTCCGTATCGGAGACCTTTTTGTACTGTTGGTGTGTGGTGGCCTTGGAATGTTCCTTCTCGTACGATGTCTCGTCATCATTGAAGTATGACTAGGAGGGTAGATGTTAGTCCGAGAGTTAGGAGGTGTGAGGAGTTATAGTGGAATCACATGATTAATCCTGATGTGGTTAGGAGGGCAGCAATTGCTCCGAAGATGGGTCATGGGCTGGGGTCTACTATGTGGTAGGAGTGTGCTTGGTGGGCCATTAGATGTTTTCTTGTAGGTAGAGGCTTAATAAGAGGACGAATACGTAGGCTTGGATTATGGCTACTGCTACTTCTAGGATTGTTAATAGGAGGAGGACTGTGGCGGTTAGGATGGATACTGTGGGTATGATGGGGAGCAGTGTGATGGTGGCCGTTGAGATGAGTTGGATGAGTAGGTGTCCTGCTGTGAGGTTGGCTGTGAGACGGACTCCTAGGGCTAGTGGGCGAATTAACAGGCTGATGGTTTCGATTATGATTAGGGCTGGGATTAGTGGGGTGGGTGTTCCTTCAGGTAGGAGGTGTCCTAGTGAGGCTGTTGGTTGGTTTCGTAGGCCTGTGAGTAGGGTTGCAAGTCATAGTGGGAAGGCGAGGGCTATGTTTATTGATAGCTGGGTGGTTGGGGTGAATGTGTAGGGCAGTAGACCTAAGAGGTTGATTGTCAGTAGTATTAGTATGAGCGATGTGAGGATGATAGCTCACTTGTGGCCTGGTTTGTTTAATGGGATTATAAGTTGTTTGGTGATTATGTTAATGGCCCATAGTTGTAGGGTGGATAGGCGGTTGGTGAGTCATCGATTGTTGGGCATGGGGAGAAGGAGGGTGGGTAATAGTATTGATAGGAGGATTAGTGGGATTCCGAGGAGATATGGGCTTGAGAATTGATCGAAGAAGGTTAGGGTCATGGTCAGGTTCAGGGATGGTTTTTAGTGGTTGAGGGTGTTTTGTTGATGGGGAGGTTTGTTGAGATAAAGGATAGTGTTTTGGGTTGGAAGATTAGGGAAAATGTCAGTCATGACATGGTTATGATGAAGAGTCAGGGGTTAGGGTTTAGTTGGGGCATATCATTAAGGAGGGGAGGTCCCTCTTTGTCTAGCTTAAAAGGCTAGTGCTGGTACATAGCTTCTTAATGATTAGGAGGTTAGTAGTGAGGATCAGGCTTCGAAGTGGGTGAGGGGGGTGGATTCTACTACGATTGGTATGAAGCTATGGTTGGCTCCGCAGATTTCTGAGCATTGGCCGTAGAAGATTCCTGGGCGGGTGGTAATGAAGGATGTTTGGTTGAGTCGTCCTGGGATAGCGTCAGTTTTTACTCCTAGTGAGGGTACGGCTCATGAGTGGAGTACGTCGTCGGCGGTGATAATTATGCGGATCGGGGATTCTATTGGGATGACAACACGGTGGTCGACTTCTAGGAGGCGGAAGTGGCCGGATGGGAGGTCTGTTGTGGGGGTTATGTAGGAGTCGAATGAGAGTTCTTTGAAGTCTGTGTATTCGTAGGATCAGTATCATTGGTGTCCGATGGCTTTTAGGGTTAGATCTGGTTCATCGAGTTCGTCTATTATGTAGAGGATTTGAAGGGATGGGAGGGCTAGTAGGATTAGGACGATGGCTGGTAGAATTGTTCAGATTAGTTCGACTTCTTGGGCGTCAACGGTGTTTGAGGACAGTTTTTCTATTAGTATAAGTGTTAGTRGGTAGAGTACAAGGCTACAAATTATTAGGGCTACTATTAGGGCGTGGTCGTGGAATTCGATTAGCTCTTCTATGATTGGGGATGAGGCGTCTTGGAATCCTAGTTGTGATGGGTTGGCCATGTAGGGGTGTACAGGGTTTTCACCTGTAGTTTGGCTTTGACAGGGCCATGTAATTAGTTTACTAACGCCCCATGAAGAGGGAAGCATAAGTGGTTTAAGTATGCGGCTGGCTTGAAACCAGCATGTGAGGGTTCGACTCCTTCCTCTCTTGTACTTGGACGAAGGCGGGTTCTTCGAAGGTGTGATATGGGGGTGGGCAGCCGTGGATTCATTCAACGTTAGTGGGGGTTAGTTCTGGTTGTACGACTTTTCGTTTGGAGGCGAAGGCTTCTCAGATAATGAATGTTAGTATGATTACAGCTGTTATTGAGATTAGGGATCCGATGGATGATAGGGTGTTTCATAGTGTGTAGGCGTCTGGGTAGTCGGAGTATCGTCGTGGCATGCCCGCTAGTCCTAGGAAGTGTTGGGGGAAGAAGGTGAGGTTTACGCCTGTGAATATAACTCCGAAGTGCGCTTTAGCTCATGTTTGGTTTAGGGTGTAGCCGGTGAATAGGGGGAATCAATGGGTGAATCCTGCTAGGATGGCAAAGACAGCACCTATCGATAGAACATAGTGGAAGTGTGCTACTACATAGTATGTGTCGTGTAGGGCGATGTCTAGTGAGGAGTTTGCCAGGACAATTCCCGTAAGGCCTCCGATGGTGAATAGGAAGATAAATCCAAGGGCCCATAGCATGGGGGGGTCTCATTTGATGGTCCCTCCGTGCAGTGTAGCTAGTCAGCTGAAGACCTTAATTCCTGTTGGGATGGCGATGATTATGGTGGCGGATGTGAAGTATGCTCGGGTATCCACGTCCATTCCTACTGTGAATATGTGGTGGGCTCATACAATGAATCCTAGGAATCCGATTGATAGTATTGCCCATACTATGCCCATGTAGCCGAATGGTTCTTTCTTACCTGCGTGGTAGGCTACTACATGGGAGATGATTCCAAATCCCGGTAGGATGAGGATGTATACTTCTGGGTGTCCGAAGAATCAAAAGAGGTGTTGGTATAAGATTGGGTCTCCTCCTCCGGCGGGGTCAAAGAATGTGGTGTTTAGGTTGCGGTCTGTAAGGAGTATGGTGATTCCGGCAGCTAAGACTGGGAGAGATAGTAGGAGTAGTACTGCTGTGATTAGGACGGATCAGACGAATAATGGGGTTTGATATTGTGATAGTGCGGGCGGTTTTATGTTGATGGCGGTGGTGATAAAGTTGATTGCACCTAGGATGGAGGATACTCCTGCTAGGTGGAGAGAGAAGATGGCCAGGTCTACTGATGCCCCAGCGTGGGCTAGGTTTCCGGCTAGGGGGGGATAGACTGTTCATCCGGTGCCGGCGCCTGCTTCTACTGTGGAGGAGGCTAGTAGGAGGAGGAAGGATGGGGGGAGTAATCAGAAGCTTATGTTGTTCATGCGTGGGAATGCCATGTCGGGAGCACCGATTATGAGGGGAACTAGTCAGTTTCCAAACCCCCCAATCATGATTGGTATTACTATGAAGAAGATTATTACGAAGGCATGGGCTGTGACAATTACATTGTAGATTTGGTCGTCTCCTAGGAGGGTCCCGGGTTGGCCTAGTTCTGCGCGGATAAGTAGGCTTAGGGCGGTGCCGATTATGCCCGCTCATGCGCCAAAGATTAGGTAAAGGGTGCCAATGTCTTTGTGGTTGGTTGAGAATAGTCATCGATTTAGGGTCACAGGTAGGTTGGTAAGATGGCTGAGTGTTTAAGCGTTAGGCTGTAGTCCTTTTTACAGGGGTTTAATCCCCCTTCTTATCGACTCTGTAGTGAAGTTCATGTTGAGTTGCAAGCTCATTGATATGTGTTTGGAGCACATCGGAGTCTTTTGGGCAGAGGCCTGTTGGTTTAGGGCACCTAGCTGTTAACTAGGAATGTTGTGGGATCGAAGCCCACCTGTCTAGAAAGGTCCTAGCTTAATGAAAGCATCTGGGTTGCATTCAGGGGATGTAGGTTAATGTCCTACGGATCTTAGCAGAAACTAAGAGGGTTTAACTCTTGTTTAAGGCTTTGAAGGCCCTTGGTTTGATATTATCCTAAGTTTCTTAAGTGGTGGTGAGTATTATGGGGGTGAGTGGTAGTAGTGAGACAGATAATGAGGTGAGTGTGGGGATTAGGGTGTTGGTTGAGGTTTTAGCATACCACTGTTTTGTTTTGTTTGATGGGTTTGGGGGGAGTGTGATTGTTGTGCAGTATGCTAGACGTAGGTAGAAGAATAGGCTTAGGAGCGATAGTAGGGAGATGGTTGTGGCTGTTGTGGTGAGTTCTTGTTTGATGAGCTCTTGAATGATAAGTCATTTTGGTAGGAAGCCTGTCAGTGGGGGGAGGCCTGCTAGGGATAGTAGTGTGAGTATGAGGGTTGTGTTTAGTATGGGGGTTTTGGTTCAGGAGACCATTAGTGTTGGGAGGTTCAGGGTATTGGTTGTGTTTATGGTAAGGAAGATGGAGGTTGTTATTAGGATGTAAATGTAGAAGGCTAGTAGGGTGAGTTCTGGGTTGTGGGTGGTGATGATGGTTATTCAACCAATGTGGGAGATGGATGAGAAGGCCATGATTTTTCGGGTTTGTGTTTGGTTCAGTCCTATTCAGCCACCTAGGGCAATGGATGTGGTGGATATTAGGGTGAGTAGTGTGGGGCTTAGTGAGTGGGATGTGATGAGTAGGATGGTGGTTGGTGGGAGTTTTATTACTGTTGAGAGGAGCAGGGCAGTGGTGAAGGAGGATCCTTGCAATACTTCCGGGAATCAGAAGTGGAAGGGGACTAAGCCTAGTTTAATAGCAATTGCAGTTGTCAGTAGGAGGCATGCTGGGGGGTAGGAGAGTTGGGTGATGTCTCATTGTCCGGTGTATCATGCGTTGATTGTGCCGGAGAAGAGTAGTAGTGTGGAGGCGGCTGCTTGCACAAGGAAGTATTTGGTTGTGGCTTCGATAGCTCGTGGGTGGTGGGATTTTGAGATTATGGGGATAATTGATAGGGTATTGATTTCCAGTCCAATTCAGGCTGTCATTCAATGGTTGCTTGTGATTGTTATTGTTGTTCCTAGGAGGATGCTCGAGGTGGAAATTAATTTTGCGAGGGGAGTTATTAGTAGGGGAGGGGGTTAAACCATCATTTTCGGGGTATGGGCCCGATAGCTTTGTTAGCTGACCTTACTAGGAAATAATATAGAGGAAGTATGGAGGATTTTGATTCCTTCTGTGTAGGTTCGATTCCTGCTTTTCTAAGTGTTAGGAAATGAGAGGGCTGGTGTACCTCTATGTTCACTTTATCATAGTGACCCTTGACGTTCAGGCACATTTCCTTAGGTAAGGRGGTAGGCCTGCGTAAGAGATTGGCATGCTAGTGTGTCAGAGGTGGAGGGATAGTGTAAGTGGGAGGAAGTTTTTTCAGAGGAGGTGTATGAGCTGGTCGTATCGGAATCGTGGGTAGGAGGCTCGGATTCACAGGAAGCTTGAAGAGAGGAGTAAGGTTTTTGCAGCTAGTAGGGGTGGGAAGAGTTCTGGGGGTAGATTGAGTGCGCTTGGGTTTAGGAATAGGAGGCTTGTCAGTGTGTTCATTAATATGATGTTTGCATATTCGGCGAGGAAGAATAGGGCGAATGGACCTGCGGAGTATTCTACATTGAAGCCTGAGACAAGTTCTGATTCTCCCTCTGTGAGGTCGAAGGGTGAGCGGTTTGTTTCGGCTAGTGTAGAGGTGTATCATATTATTGCTAGAGGTCAGGAGGAGAATATGAGGTATAGGGGTTCTTGTGTGATGATGAGGGCAGTTAAGGTGTAGTTTCCGCTTAGTGTGACTACGGATAGGAGGATAATGGCTAGGGTTACTTCGTAGGAGATGGTCTGTGATACCGCCCGTAGTGCACCGATTAGGGCGTATTTTGAGTTTGAGGCCCACCCTGATCATAAGATTGAGTAGACTGCTAGGCTGGATATTGCTAGGAGGAAGAGAAGTCCAAGGTTCAGGTCTACGAGGGGAAAGGGGAGGGGGAGAGGGATTCAGATTGTTAGTGCTAGGAGTAGGGCAAGTATTGGGGTTGTGAGGAATAGGAGGGGGGAGGAAGTGGAGGGACGGATTGGTTCTTTGATGAATAGTTTGACCCCGTCGGCGGCGGGCTGGAGTAGTCCGAATGGGCCTACGATGTTTGGGCCTTTCCGTGACTGTATGTAGCTTAGGATTTTTCGTTCAACTAGGGTTAGGAATGCTACGGCAACTAGGATGGGAATTATATAGGCAAGCGTTATAATGAGGTAGGTGGGGGGAATATTTAGTCAGGTCATGGGGGGAGCTAGAGAGAGGATTTGAACCTCTGGGGTAAAGGGCTTAAGTCTTTTGCATTTGCCTGGCTCTGCTACACTAGCAACCTTTTTCGCTGGGGTAGGGGGTTGATCCCTTGGTGATTTAGTGGAGGGCATCACTTGAGGGGGGGGGCGTGCTGGGGGTATTGGCCCCACCTTTCCGGTCCTTTCGTACTGGGGAAGGTTGGTCATAGATAGAAACCGACCTGGATTGCTCCGGTCTGAACTCAGATCACGTAGGACTGTTAATCGTTGAACAAACGAACCCTTAGTAGCGGCTGCACCACTAGGATGTCCTGATCCAACATCGAGGTCGTAAACCTCCTCGTCGATAGGGGCTCTTGGAGGAGATTGCGCTGTTATCCCTGGGGTAGCTTGGTTCATTGATCAGATCTACTGGGTCTGGGTGCTGTTAGCACGTTGAGAGGTTGCTCTTGGTTCGGGGATTTGGCCCTATTTTTGGAGGATCTGTTTTTCTCCAAGGTCGCCCCAACCTAAAAATGTTAGCCAGTGTTTTGGGTGGTGGGCCTGGGTGGGTTTGTGGGTTGGGTGGGGTGGCTATTGATTTTGAAGTTCCACAGGGTCTTCTCGTCTTATGTGTTTATCTCTGCTTTTGTACAGAGAGATCAGTTTCACCGATTGTCTACAGGAGACAGTTAAGGCCTCGTTTAGCCGTTCATACAGGTCTCGATTTATGGGACAATTGATTGCGCTACCTTTGCACGGTTAGGATACCGCGGCCGTTAAACATGGTGTCACTGGGCAGGCATCACCTTCAATACTTGTTTGGCTGAAGGCTATGTTTTTGGTAAACAGTCGGGCCTTGGGTTTGCCGAGTTCCTTTTGTAGACTTTAATCACTCCAATGTGCGCCCCTGGGTTGGATTAACAGGGTGTGTGCAATGGGGGTGTGGTTATTATTGGGGTTCTGCTGTTAATGGTGTGTAGGCTGGCGCTTGGGGGGACATGGTGTCCTGGTTACTCGTTCTAGCATTGATTCATCTATTGTTATAGGTTGGCCTGCTATGGGTGTAGGGAGTCTCATTGGTTTTTTGGGTTTTTGGTTGGGGGAGCTTTGACGCAATCTTTGGGGGTGGCTGCTTTAGGGCCCACGGGGTTGGGTGTATGGTGGGGTTATCCGCTGATGGAGGTTGTGTCCTTTTTTAAAGGGGCTGTACCCCCTTTAAATAGCCCTTAGCTATTACATTTGGGCTGTTTCGTCTGGGGGGAAGGGATGGCTAAGGGGGAACTTAGATTCGTTTCGCAGGCAACCAGCTATCACCCAGCTCGGTTGGCTTTTCACCTCTACTAACAAGTCATCCCACTCTTTTGCAACAGAGACGGGTTGGCTCATGATAGCTGCTTGTGAGTAGCTCGCTTGGGTTTCGGGATGGCAGGCTTAAGTTCACTTTGCCTGGTTGTTCTTGCTGGATCATGATGCAAAAGGTACAAGGGAGTATCTTTGCTATGCAGTGCTTGGTTTTTCATTGCTATTTCATCTTTCCCTTACGGTACTGTCTCTATGGCGCCCAGGTTGTACTTTTCTATCGCCTATACTGAGTTGGGGGTAATGTTTTAGTTGGGTGAGGGTAGTGGATTCTTGGTTGTGGTTGGTGGGGCTAGGGTGGGCTTTCAGGGTGATCTGTGTGTGGTAGATATCTTTCAGGTGTAAGCTGAATGCTTTGTGTTGTAGCTACACCCCGGTTTGCTAAGTGCACCTTCCGGTACACTTACCTTGTTACGACTTACCTCATCTTGAGCGGTTGGTTTTATTAGTTAGTGTATTTGTGGGCTTTGTGAGGAGGGTGACGGGCGGTGTGTACGTGCTCTAGGACCGGTTTAAAGGAGGCTTGGTTATCCTGCTTTACTGCTAAATCCGCCTTCTGGGGGCGGGTTTCAGGCCCCCTTCCGTTGGGCTGTTCTATTTTAGAAAATGTAGCCCATTTCTTCCACTTCATAGGCTATACCTTGACCTGTCTTATTAGCGGGTTGTGGGCTGTTGGGCTCACTGTTGCGCTCTCATGAGGTGGGCTGGCGACGGCGGTATGTAGGCTGTGTTGGCGAGAAGTGGTCGGGTGAATCGTGGGTTATCGATTATAGAACAGGCTCCTCTAGGTGGGTTTAGAGCACCGCCAAGTCCTTAGAGTTTTAAGCGTTTGTGCTCGTAGTTCTCGGGCGGATGTTCGTGGTGGGGGGGCATCAAGATTTAGGGCCAGGCATAGTGGGGTATCTAATCCCAGTTTGTGTCCTGGCTTTAGTGGGGTGGAATGGGTCGTGGATGTTAAGATCGTCTTCAGGTTGGGCTTAGGGGTGCCTTGAGCTTATGACAGCTTGGGCATGGTTTGATCTTAGTTTGGTGTGATAGTTTGAACCCACTCTTTACGCCGTGTATGGTTAACTTGGGTTTCTTGTATGACCGCGGTGGCTGGCACAAGATTTACCAACCCTGGTTGCTCTAACTAAGTCAGGCTTTCGCTTATTGCTTAATGTTAATTACTGCTGAGTACCCGTGGGGGTGTGGCATGGCGTGGCGTTTTAGGCTACGGCGGGTGGGCGTGCCTGATGCCTGCTCCTCGTGTCTTAGTAAGGGGTTTGGGGCATTTACACTGGGGTGCGGATACTTGCATGTATATGTTGAGCAAAAGTTAACGATAAGGTTAGGACTAAGTCTTTTGTCCTTGGGGTGGTAGTGTCCATCTTGGTATCTTCAGCACCATGCTTTGGTTTAAGCTACAGGGAC